AAAATCAAAATAGAAAGGGTTTGAATGAAATCAAAAGAATATGTATGCTGTACACTTTCTTTTCCTGGGATTGTAGTTCAATTGGTCAGAGCACCGCCCTGTCAAGGCGGAAGCTACGGGTTCGAGCCCCGTCAGTCCCGACGAATCAAAATCCAATAATCCAATAAAAAAAAATAGATCAATTCATCTTTCCTTTTTCTGTGAAAAAGGGGACATTTCATTCCCCCAAAACGACCTTTCTTATTTATTTTTATTTCTTTGCAAATACAAATAGGGGAATTTTCATTTCTTCACGTAGTACTGAGACATATGTGTATTAGTCCAATTATTGGTAGCGTTATATTCGGGATTCTAAGAGATACCTGCGGAGTTTGGCTTTTTCGATTCCTTCCGATCAAATCGAGTACCATATCTTTCTAGGTTGTACATACACAAATGGAATTTGTATTTGTATGATACAAAATGAAATGCCTTGATAGAATTCCTTTTATCTTATATGAAAAGGATCCTCTTTTTTGTCTCCAATTTTCTGTAACCTCAGTGTGCAATTTGAATGAGATAGACTGTTTCAAATTGCACACTGAGGTTTTTATATATTCTATGTATATGTTTTTATATATTCTATGTATATGTTTTGATATATTATATGTATATGCATTCCATTACTAATCTAGGGATAGGGGATATTAAATAGGAGATATTAATAAAAATAAAAAAGAAATAAGGATAAAATAAGGATACCACCTCTATTATAGATTATAGAGGGAATGRATAATCTTTTTTAAGGATTTTCGCCGAAAAAAAAAAAAACAAGGAATTTATAACTTAACTACCCTTTCTAGATTTCACTTTTATTCTTTATTGGGGTTTGTTTGTAACCAATCGAAGCGCAAAGAAAGTTAGATGATACTTCATCAGATGATTGTACAAGGAAGGTCATAGTTTTATAGAAAATAAAGAAAGTAATAATAAATAACAAAACAATAAAGTAAAGAAATTCGAAATTGGATGAGGAATCCATTTTTGGATTCGATATGGATAAACGATCTTTCTATGTTATACTATTCAATTCTCGACGATGAATCGATTTGATAGCTCAGATATTGTTATTCATGATATTGATCCGATTCGATATCATCTAGATAGAATTCATCCCATTGAATTTAGAGTCGAAAGATTTATCATCTCTATGGGATTAAATCCCGAGTTATTCGAAGTAAAGAAAAACGATGAGATTATGGAAGTAAATATTCTCGCATTTATTGCTACTGCACTGTTCATTCTAGTCCCTACTGCCTTTTTACTGATAATATACGTAAAAACAGTTAGTCAAAGTGATTAATTTGAATAAAACTTGACTTCTTAGTTCTTCTCAATATCAATGATTGAAGAAATCAAATGAAAAGTATTTCAATTTCGCGTATTAGATGAAATCAGCGGACGAGAATCGGCAGTATTTTTTGAGATCCGATAGTATGGTAGAAAGAAATATATATATTTCTTTCTACCATACTATCTATTTTTCTTATTTTATTCTAATGTATAAACTGTATAAAGATATAGGCTTAATATAGATCAATGCAGAATATTATCTTTCTATTCATATACCTAGATATTAAGTTATCTAGATATGAATTTATCGGTATGAAATGTACACAAGAGCACAATTTTATTTATTTTCTTCATCTATTTGATTTGTGTTGATTCCAAGTATAAATAGTCGAAAAGCATCTCTTACGATTCTAATTCCTAGATTTCTGATTATTTTCAATATGAATCCCGGCATCTACCGAAGGAATAAAATCAATGAAAAGAAAAAAAAAGAGTCTGGGCATATATTAAAAAAGAAAATCAAAAAAATCTTTTTTTTAGCATTCCGAAGAAATAATTAATTGAGGAGTTGACAGATCATCCGAGGAAAGGATTCTAGAAAAGTTTTTTCAGATTTCAACGAAAAGGATTAGTAAACCCCACCCATTTTTAACCCTTGAATCATGATATAAAACGAGTCAAGTGAATAAGTCCAATTTCTAAAATAATAAAACAAATACTAAAGTCTAAAGTAATCACTAAACATATGTGACTTGTCCAAGACAATATCTTAGTATGCGTATTATCTCGTTGGAGAACCCCAATATCTATCTTATTTCCTATCGAAAATCCACTTAATTTTTAATATTTTGAATAATTTTTATTTAATATTTATTTAATATTAATAAAAGAACTACTTTGTTTTCTCTTTGAACAGGAAAAAGGCAAACAAATAAAAAGAAAAATCAAGGGGGGGGGGGTTCGTTCTTCCCCATTGTCCATATATAACTCTGGCACGAGACGGTTTATGAAAATAGATAATTTAGGAAGAAGTGGGTTGGAATCAATTTCCTATCATTTGTATGCCTTTTACTTTCGAAATAGGAACACGGAAATCATTGAAATATTTGTTTAATTATGATTGAAAAGGTATTATTCATCTATTCTATTACATTACTACACCCGAATCCAATAGAATTTGTCAATGAAGATGTTTTTAATTCAATTTCTAAATTCTTAGAAATTGAATTAAATAAGTGAATTGAATTCACTTTAATTTAAATTGAATTCAATTTAAATTAAATTAACAAGCAGAGCGATGTATAAAAAAATTGATACAGTTTGATTTCTCAACTCAATTAGTAGTACCCCTAGAGTCCACTTCTTCCCCATACTACGAGTGAAAGGGAAAATGTAAAGACTACCATTAAAGCAGCCCAAGCGAGACCTACTATATCCATATGTATTATGTCCCCTATCTCTATGAATATGAAGTTTTTTCCATTAGTGTTCAGTAATAATAATAGAATCGCTGGCGTAGAGTCAAAAAAAAGATTCTGTTCAATACCATCGATGAAACAAACAATCCAAAAAACCAATTAATTAGAAAGAAATTCGAATTCAATTAAGTTCTTATAGAATTTCTAATTACTAGTAGAATCGGGAAAGAGTAAACACAAACAAAAAACAGGTATAGGCAGTGACACCCTGAAAGTATCAAGAAAATCTTACGTAAG